TCATAAGCGGGGACATAACGAAACGACCATAATAAAGACGCTTGCTGTCTATTCTTGATTCAACACATTCCCACTGTAGTGTTCGAGTGGATCCTGCTACTTCTTCTCGAACCATACTATTATTTTCTTTATTATTATTGGATCAAATCATTGAATCATTTCTTTCTCTTGGAATCTCTTGAATTTTTCTTTCTACACACGTCTTTTTTTGGGGGGGCGACACCCATTATGTGGCATGGGTGTTACATCACGTACGAAACTTAATAGCATTCCGCTTCTGCGAATGGCTCGTAATGCCGCATCTCTTCCGAGACCCGGACCCTTTATCATTACCTCTGCTCGTTGCATACCCTGATCAACTACTGTACGAATAGCATTCAATGCAGTTGCTTGAGCAGCATAGGGTGTTCCTTTTCTTGTGCCTCTGAATCCAGAAGTACCTGCAGAAGCCCAAGAAACCACTCGACCTCGTACGTCTGTAACAGTTACAATAGTATTGTTAAAACTCGCTTGAACATGAATAACTCCTTTTGGTATTCGACGTTCATTCTTATGTAAACCACTCCGTAAATTCTTACGTAAACCAATTTTTGCTATAGGTTTTGTCATATTTTATTATATCATATTCATAAGACTAAAAAGAAGAATCATAAATTTACAGAAAGATATGGGGATATCCATTTCATATGAAAATGAATACTTTCTTATTTATTTTTACATATACATGGGTTTTCTTTCAAAAAGTTATTGATTTATAACTTCAGAAGTATTACCCCTGTCTCTGTTTATGTCTCGGATTGAAACAAATTACTATAATGCGCCCTCGCCTACGAATCAGGCGACATTTTTCACAAATTTTACGAACAGAAGCCCTTATTTTCATATTTATTATTCCTTATCTTCATTCTGAATCTATTTTTTTCTTCAAAAAAATTTTATTTCATTTTTTAACTTCAATTTATATCCCTACGAAAGGGATGTTGAAAAGAAGGATCTAATCGTTCGAATCTTTTTTGCGAAGTCTATAAATTATACGTCCCCTGGTTGAATCATAACGACTCATTTCAATTTTGACTCTATCTCCGGGTAGTATACGTATAAAACTGCGCCGGATTCTCCCTGAAATATAACCTAGGATTAGATCTTGATTATCTAACCGAACTCGGAACATACCGTTGGGAAGTGATTCAGTAATTAAACCCTCATGAATCAGTTTTTGTTCTTTCATTCCAGGGAAACCCCCCTTTAAGTATCAACTAATAGAGGAAGAGTTCTATAATTCGCTTCTTCTCTCTATTTTACAAAAAGTAAGTTTGAGAGAAAATTAGGGTACCCCAAGAGAATCACCATATATAACACAAAATTTCTCCTCCAATTTTTTCTAGTCGAGCTTCTCGATCTGTCATTATACCTCGAGAAGTAGAAAGAATTACAATCCCCATTCCGCCTAAAATCTTAGGAATTCGTTGATAGTTGGAATAGATTCGTAGACCGGGTCGACTTATACGTTTTAAAATTATTTTTTTTCCTTTTATAGCCTTTCTATGTCGTAAGGTTGAAACCAAGAAATTTTTTTGACTTTCTTTATGTTTTCGAACGTTTTCAATAAAACCTTCTCGTAAAAGTATTTTCACAATGTTTTTAGTGATATTAGTAGATACTATTTGAACTCTTCCCTTTTGATTCATGTCCGCATTTCTTATAGAAGTTATTATATCGGCAATAATGTCCCTACCCATGACGAACTCTAATTATTAGTGCCTCCTCATTTTGATATAATCAACATGCTTCTTTTTTTGTTTTATTGAAATTATTAAAAATTTAAAGTATATGCATGAGACACAATCCATTCATCAGATCTATTTCAGATATTTTAATATTCTCTACATATAAAAAAATAGATCCCTTTTTCATCTATCTACTAGTATTATTTCAAATATTATAATACTTCGGGTGCTAATGAAACTATTTTAGTAAAATTCAACTGTCTCAATTCCCGAGCAATCGCGCCAAAAATCCGAGTTCCTTTTGGATTTCCTTCTTGATCAATGATAACCGCTGCATTGTCATCATATCGTATTATCATTCCGTTGTCACGTTTGAGTTCTTTACACGTGCGTACAATCACAGCTCGAATTACTTCTGATCTTTCTAGAGGCATGTTGGGCACTGCTTCTTTGATTACAGCAACAATAATATCACCAATATGAGCATATCGGTGATTACCAGTTCCTATTATTCGAATACACATCAATTCTTGAGCTCCACTGTTATCTGCTACATTTAAAAGGGTCTGAGGTTGAATCATATCATTTTTATTTTAATCTCTTATTTAAATGTAAGGGAAAAAGAAATATTGTCTGTCCAGAGATAAAGAAACCCGCGTTTTTTTTTTCATTCTCAATGTTCCTTGACTTTTGTTTACCTATTCTGAAATAACAAATTGAGTTCGTATAGGCATTTTGCATGCAGCTATGGAAATAGCTGCTTTGGCTACAGTTTCTGATACTCCACTCATTTCATAAAGTATTCGGCCCGGTTTCACAACGGATACCCAATATTCGGGGGATCCCTTGCCCGAACCCATACGTGTTTCCGTAGGTCTTACTGTAACAGGTTTGTCGGGAAAGATACGTACCCAGATCTTTCCACCACGACGTGCATATCGTGTCATTGCTCTTCGCCCTGCTTCTATTTGTCTAGCTGTGATCCAAGCAGGTTCAAGTGCCTGAAGAGCGTATCTGCCAAAACAAATATTCTTGCCTCGGCAAGATATTCCCTTCATTCTACCTCTATGTTGTTTACGAAATCTGGTTCTTTTGGGGTTATAGTTGATGGTTGTTTCTCAATTCCATCTCTACTGCAGAGCCGGACATGAGAGTTTCTTCTCATCCAGCTCCTCGCGAATAAAATGATTCAATAATCTTACATTTACATATAGAAATGTATCAAAAAAATAGATTAATTTCAATATTTTTTTTATTGAATTTGTTACTGTTATATAGGGAGCTATATATATATATATTGAAGTAGATAACTGGGGCATGTTTGTTTATATATGATGTTTCTTTCTTTTCTCAATATCAATTTTGAAAAAGTATTTGACTTTACCTCTATTGAATCATGCCAAAAGTTCTTTGATATATCAAATATAAATGAAATTGTGAAATTTCATAAAAATCAATAAAGTGTTCGCGGGCGAATATTGACTCTTTCCTCCTTCATTTATTTCTTGGTTCATTTCGCCATCCTACCCAGTGAATCATTCGGATTAATTCGTTTTCAAAAAAATCCTATGTAGTCACAGGTTCCATCGTTCCCATAGCTTCTCCATTAATGTTTAGGCCTGAACTCTGCAATGGAGCTTACAACAAAATATTTTATTTGTTTCCGAGTAAATCTCCTCAGTTTTTCTTAACTCGAAGCTCGATTCAATTATTCATCTATTTTCTATTATTTATATCTTTTCTATCTTTGATATCTTATTTTTCTAGCTTATTAGATAGATAATAGACAATATTATCTATATTGATTCTATAATTTGAATTTAATTTTTTGATTTATTCTCTTTTTTTGTATATTTCTTATTATATTGTAATCGTACATTTTTATATCTTTATTTCATATTGATGTTGATGCTTTATCACACTGCTTTTTTTATGGAGTGATTCTTCATAAACCATACATATGGGAATCATATATCATTGAGATCTTTATTCTCTCTTTCTATCATCCTTCCGCCTTTTCTACATCCCTTTTTTTTTTTTACAATTCATAATCAGATTTCTTTTTTATGAAAAGAGTTTCAGTTGCTACAATTATATGATCGATTCAATCATATAGTGACTGTTTCTTGGGATCTCGACAATGCGAAGCAATAAGTTGTTTATTAGTTTTGAGTTTATTGAGTTTTTATAGTTATTAAGTTTATAGTGAGGTCAGCCTTTTTTTAATCTCAATTCTCAACTATAAAGTTTTAAGAAAAAATTAACGAGTCACACACTAAGCATAGCAATTCTACTAAATATAAATAAAGTGTAAATCAAATTTTTATTCAACCTTATAGAATTAGAATTGTTCTTTTTTTTTTTTTTTTGAAGATAAAAAAAAAAGAAGAAATAAAAAAATAGTTTCTAAATTTTTCTATCGCTGAGCAGAATGGCGAGATAAAAAAGGTCCATTATTATTCTTTTCTTATTCTTGGTTTACAAATATCCAAATTTTTATGCCTAAGACTCCATATATAGTTCGAATTGTATGGGAACAGTGATCAATTTTAGCGCGAATTGTTTGTAAGGGAACTCTGCCTTCTCTGATCCATTCAACACGTGCAATCTCTTTTCCGTCGATACGCCCTGCAATTTGCACTTGAATTCCTTTTATACCCGTTTGTTCAGTTAATTCAATAGCTTTTTTCATTGCCTTTCGAAACGAAACTCTATTTTTTAATTGTAAAGCTATATATTCTGCAAGAATATTAGGTTGTCCATAAGGCTTTTCAATTCTTGTTATAGCAATGTTGAGTCTCCGGTGAAACTCTTTTTGTACATTCATCTGTAATTCTTCGATTCCCCGCGTTCGTCCTTCTATTAATAAATTGGGAAATCCTATATAGATTATGACCTGAATCAAATCTATTCTTTTTTTAATCCCCATATAGGCAATTCCTTCGAAACCTGAGGATATTCTCTTTTTTTTTTGTACATAGTTCTTAATACAATTCCTTATTTTTTCATCTTCTTGTAAATTCATGGAAAAATCCTTTGGTTTTGCGAACCAAAAAGAATGATGACTTTGAGTTGTTCCAAGTCTGAAACCAAGTGGATTTATTTTTTGTCCCATATTTTTATATTTTTTATTTTTCTTTTAAAACAATCTTTATATGACAAGTGGTTTTTTTTATCATATAACTACGCCCTCTAGCCCGGGGTCTTAACTTTTTCATAATAGCACCTCCATTTACTTCAGCTTTACTAATAAATAAATTAGCTTCATTCAAA